AGTCAAAGGCAAATCCGTAAAAGATGAAATTAGTAAATTTCCATTTACTTTTTACTTTACGTAAAAACGTAAAATTCTTGTAGGATTACCAATATAGTACCAAAGGTGTCTTTAGAGTATACCGAATCAGTATAGCTATCCTTCTTCTGACACAGCAAGGCGATTTCAATTAATATTGAAATCAAGTACGAGAGAATTTCTTTTTTCTTATTTTTACATATGGAATTAGGCACCATTTCATTTTTTTTCTTTATATAGAAATTTTTTTTTTCAAATACAAAATACAATTATAGTATAGAGTTTCTCTCTATGATTGTGTTGGTTTCAGACGCGAAACTGAATGAAGATCGGGGAAAGTAGGAATCTGACAAGCTGGTTTCTAGGTAATAATTCGTGAAAATTCCGGAAGAATCTGATAATATTTTTTCAATTCAATGAAACGAGAAATCTATAAGTTTCTTTTTCGGAGAATTCCTTAGTTTCTATTTTAAGGAATTGGTTAATTGTCGAAAAAAAAAAACAGAAAAATAAATAGTAAAAAATGGATGGATTAATTGAAATCAATTAATCCGTTTTTGTGATGGATCCATTCCATTGTTGCATTATATCCACGGGTTTTTTATTGACCTAACTACAAGGATGCGGCTTTCTATTTATAAAAAAATTATATTAATATGGAATGTAGAACCTATAAAGACAACCATAATAGCAATTACTAGTCTTATTTATAATTATAACCGACTTGGACAAAATAAAGATTCTTTTTTTTGAATGATTGTAGTCTTTTTCTTTTCATGCAAACGATTATTTATATAGATGATAGATGAACCCCATTGTTGAGTGTAATAAGTTCAATTGAAAGTAAAAAGTGTTATGTTATAAAGAACTTTTCGTGCGAAAAAAAAAAAAATAGATTTGATCAGAAAGGATCAAAATAGAAATGGTTTTTTCATTTTATTCTATAGTGATTCAAATAAATAACATTTCATTTTTGAATAAAGTTCCATGGCATAGTTCTTCTTTTTTTATTATTTGATTAATTTACTCAAAGGTTTTGCAAAAAATATGTTGATTCAAAATTATGAGATGCGTAGATGTCACAGATAATCAGCCGTTCCTTTTTTTTTTCTACCGCCCTTACTTATCGTTGTTAGTGACATCTATAATGTAATAGTTAATGAAAAAATGTAATAGTTAATGAAAACCTTTCAATTGAACTTATTCTTTGAATTGAGATTTTTGCTTATTTTCTTTCGAAATGAAAACTTAGGTAAGTGCTTTAGAAACATATGTATAAAAAGAATATATTTTAGTTAGCTCCTTCATGCCTACTCTAACTAGTTATTTCGGTTTTTTACTAGCGGCTTTAACTATAACCTCCGCTCTATTTATAGGTCTAAACAAGATACGACTTATTTGAAATTAATTGAATGAACAACTCAAAAAATGTTTTTGTGGGATTTTGCCTATGTTTCTAGTTCTTTACTAGAGCAATTGAAAATTTTTGGTTATTGAGATTCATGGGCAATTCAGATTAATATTTAGGGATAGATATTACCTTTCTTTTTTTTTTTTAATGGATTGAAATGATTGAAGTTTTTCTATTTGGAATTGTCTTAGGCCTAATTCCCATTACTTTGGCTGGATTATTTGTAACTGCATATTTACAATACCGACGTGGTGATCAGTTGGATCTTTGATTAATAATTATAATAATTAACAAATCTTTTTTTGATTGACCCCCCGTGGATTAGAGCAGAGAGGAGGTCAATTTTCGATTCGATTACTTCAGTCTACTTCGATAATTCAATTTTACCTAACAAGAATGAAATCACGCTCTGTAGGATTTGAACCTACGACATCGGGTTTTGGAGACCCGCGTTCTACCGAACTGAACTAAGAGCGCTTTCTTATCATAATAGATAAGACTGGAAAGAAATGGTTTTTTTATAACTCAAAACTCTATTTACATCCTGGATGCATACATTATCTATCATATATAGAATATCATAAACAAAATGAGAGATTATGGCTGTCCAACTTGAATCAAAATTTCAATTAATTCCTCCTTACTTCTCAGAGTAAAAGTAATTAGGTAGGGATGACAGGATTTGAACCCGTGACATTTTGTACCCAAAACAAACGCGCTACCAAGCTGCGCTACATCCCTTTCAATTCAATTGTGTTTTATAGTGTAATTGTAAAGAATCCTTGTCTTGTTTTCCACATCCTTATTTCCCATATAAATACATATTTCAAATTTCCATACTTAACTATATTCCTCTTTTTTTTTATCTCTTAGCATATAAGGTATAATAGAAAGGATTTTTATATTTATGTATATGAAAAACTTGTCGTAAACTAAAAAAGACTTTTCTTTTCGGGAATACTCAGTTCAGTGGGAAGGGGCATAGTATTCTTTTTCTTAAAAAATCTACTATAAGTAAGTAAAGTAAGTAGATTTTAATGTAGATTTTTATATTAGGGATTTCGTGTACAAATATAAATATAAGTAGTCTTTAACTATAATACATCATACATCGGATTATAGATTAGATATGTATTACTTTTATTTTAGATATTAAAGAAATGAGAAAGGAGGATTTTCAATGCGCGATTTCAAAACATATCTTTCGGTGGCACCGGTACTAAGTACTTTATGGTTCGGGTCTTTAGCAGGCCTATTAATAGAAATCAATCGTTTTTTCCCAGATGCGTTGACATTCCCCTTTTTTTGATTCTAGTTATTGATACGGGAAGAGGTTAACGAAGATTAGAGATGGGATTGGCTATCTGGGACTAATCCCTCCCCTCTTTTAGATTTTCTAATAGAAAAGGATTATAGTTGAGTAAAGAAAAAAAGTGGGTTCAACCTCATCAAAACTTGAGTTCAGGCTCGAATGGAAATGAAAATGTGGGTCTAGGATAAGCGTATTATACAAGATACTTAAACGAAATACTGTAATTGGAAATAAAAGTCTAGATAGAAACCTTTTGAATTTGATTACATAGTATTTCTTTACTTATCTTTTATTATTACCACTTATCTTTTATTATTACTCTATTGATGATTTCAACAAAACCTTTCGAATTGTAGTTCTAGTTAGCAACTTTTATTTTAGCAACTTTTCTATTTTTCTTTTCCTTTCTTCGAGAAAAATAGAAAAGTTGCTTGAATCAAATATCCAAAGGAGGTTCATGGCTAAGGGTAAAGATGTCCGAGTAAAAGTTATTTTGGAATGTACTGGTTGTGTTCGAAAGAATGTTAATAAGGGATCAAAGGGCGTTTCCAGATACATTACTCAAAAGAATCGACACAATACGCCTAGTCGGTTGGAATTGCGAAAATTCTGTCCCTATTGTTACAAACATACAACTCATGGAGAGATAAAGAAATAGATCGAGCTGAACGTCTGTCTATTACCCGTTCAAGTAAGGGGATAAAACAATTTTCATATATATCATTTACTCTTTTTTTTTAATAGAAAATGTATTTCTATATCTATAGTAAAAGTAAATATTTCATATTATTAGATATATAATATATATAATATATAGATATATAATATATAGAAAAAAATAGACATAAACAAATCAAATCCTATTTTAGCTGGACCTACAAAAATTCGAATTAAGAAATAGGATTTTCGGTATGTATTATGTATAAGGAATAAACTAAACAAACTATGGATAAATCCAAGCGACCCTTTATTAAATCCAAGCGAGCTTTTCGTAGGCGTTTACCCCCGATCCAATCGGGGGATCGAATTGATTATAGAAACATGAGTTTAATTAGTCGATTTATTAGTGAACAAGGAAAGATTTTATCTAGGCGAGTGAATAGATTGACCTTGAAACAACAACGATTAATTACTATTGCTATAAAACAAGCTCGTATTTTATCTTTGTTACCTTTTCTTAATAATGAGAAACAATTTGAAAGAACCGAGTCGACTACTAGAACTGCTAGTTTTAGAACCAAAAATAAATAAAATAATAAACTTATTCTTTATTTAATTGATAATTGACTTAAAATTAAAATTGGAATCTGAACTCAAGTACGGATTGCAGTTTTGGTCTAAAAAAATCTTCGAATCTAAATTTGATTGTCACGTCGTAAGATAATATAAAAATTGGGAATTTTTTTTTTTGAATGGATTTGTTGATTTTTATTTATTTATCGTATTTTATCAGACTAATTTCTATTCTATACTCCCGGAGAAAAAACTCCGGGGCACTTTATTTAAATCGTTTCGAGGTATTCTTCTTTCCAATCTTCTTTTTTTATGATCTCATTGAAAATCATATAAATACAATTCCTATTTAATATAGCTATTTGTGCAAGTATTTTACGATTAAGAAGCAACTTTCTCTTGTACAGATCATGTATAAATTTACTATAATTATAGTATATCCCCTTTTCGCGAATTACTGCGTTTATCCGAGTGATCCACAAACGGCGAAAATCTCTCTTTTGCCTATCTCTATCCCGATGAGCCGAAGCCAAGGCTCTTATTTTCTGTTGAGCAATAGTTCGAGTAAGTCTTGAATGAGCCCCTCGAAAACTTGATACAAATAAACGAATTTTTCTTCTGCGTCTTCGAGCTATATATCCCCGTTTAACTCTAGTCATTGAATAATTGAAACTTTGCTGAATAGAATAACTAATTGATTTTCTTTCTTTGAGTTATTCTTTTCTCGTTCTGGTCTATTAATAACAAAACGGATTTTTCCAATGTATAAAATACAAATTCCAATGGCTTTTGCTACTCTAACCTTCCCAACCACTATTTTTATTATTTTTTTGACATTTCGCCTTGAAACAAGGCAAAAAAATAATAAATTGTATTAATGTATCAAAAAAGTAAATAAAAAAATGTGAATTCAAGTTAAATATAGATATAGATGATTAAAGAAATAGTGGATTCCTTCGTTTCTATGGTTATTTTTAAAACGGTGAGGTCCTCTCTATACACCGGAGCACTTTCCTCCATTTCCGGAATCTTATTGATAACTTGTACAGTTCAAACTTTTTGGCTCTACCTACGAATTATCCAGTAATAGGTCTTTCACAATGAGATCCACCTATACAGTAACGGTATTTCATTTTGAAGGTTAGCTGGATAGCTGACCCTGTTAGTCCGTTCGTGCCAGAATGGGGCAGAAATTTTTTGCTTTGAAAATAGGATTCCCTGCTAAATGGATAACCTTCGTTACCAATAGGAAATTCTTTCTTATCTTAAACTCGATTTATACTAATAGAAACCATAAATTTCATACCCAATAGATGTTTTTTCATTTTAGATAGTGACTGGAGTTTTATACTATTCACCAGTACTGATCCTTGATACTGGAAAAATTCTTTCCTTTCATTTGCTTTTGTTCCAGCTCATAATCTGAACGAGTCACACATACACCCTAGTACATGTTCCTCGTCGTTGAGGGCATCCCCGAAGAGCAGGAGATTTCGTGACATTTCTGATTGGCTGTCTTGTATTTCTAATAAGTTGTTTAATAGTTGGCATGCTGAATCATATACATAATGGGCTGGTTTAGATCAATCCTAACCGAATGTATTTCTAGTTAATAGAATATTAAACCCAGAACGGTAAACTTAGTAACAAGAGAAATTTTCAAATGTTGAAAGCTATTTTTATTCCTTTTATTCGACCGCTACAAGATCAACAATTCCATGAGCTTGGGCTTCTGTTGCTGACATAAAAACATCCCTTTCCATATCTTCCGATACAATCCATAGTGGTTTGCCCGTTCTTTGTACATAAACCCTTGTGAGGGTTTCTCGCAATTTTAAAAGTTCTTCCGCTTCCAGGATAAATTCTCCCGTTTGGGCCTCATAAAAAGAGCTCGCGGGTTGATGAATCATTACCCTGATGATATACCATAAAAAAGTTCGTCTATCTCGCGGAATGCGCTGAAGAGAAAAAGGATGGAATTACGAACTAAAAAAGATAGAAGAGAAGAACCGTACGTGCATCTTTTTCGCCTTGCATACGGCTATACAATGGAATTTACTTTCATTTTCGGTTCAAGAAAGCTAAAATGTCGAATCAATTAAATCCAGAATTAGCCAATTACCACCCTTCTTTTCGTAGGAGCTCAAAAATACTATGATGGCTCCGTTGCTTTATATATTTATTTCGTCTGTAGTTAAGCAATCCCAAAGTGTCTTTTTATAAGGAAGAAATTTTTTTTGGACTCTTTCAAACATAAATAGAGTCTTTTTTTATGAAAAAGTTTGTGACGCTGAAATGGACTCCTGATATAAAATAAAGAAATCAGGAATACTCGTCATCTCATACTCCTCTTTCGATATATAAGTGAAGTTTTTGAAAATCAAATAGAGAAAAAAGCTCTCATATCGAATTCAAAGTGCCATGCTATTATTACTTAATATTTAATATGGTGAAGGCATAATATTCTTTTTTCTTTCAAATAAAAAACAAATAAAAAACTCATTGGCGCCAAGCGTGAGGGAATGCTAAACGTTTGGTAATTTCTCCTCCGACCAGGATAAAAGATCCCATTGAAGCAGCTAACCCCATGCATATTGTATGTACATCTGGTCGTACAAATTGCATAGTATCATAAATAGCTACTCCAGGTATTACCCACCCGCCAGGAGAATTTATAAACAAGTACAAATCCTTGGTATCATCTTCAATGCTGAGATATACCATAAGACCAATAAGTTGATTTGAAATCTCGCTATCGACTTCTTGGCCTAAAAAAAGTAATCTTTCTCGATAAAGTCGGTTGATTAGGGGAAAACTCTATCCCTTAGGAACCGTACGTGCACCTTTTGATGCATACGGTTCAAACAAAATTGTGAAAAAAATCAATGTGTAGATTCTATATCTTTTTTATTTTTCATAGAGATTTTTCCAACTTATTAATGAATAATGAAAAGTTTACTTTTCGGTTTTTCAAAAAAGATTACTTTCCCAACATTTCCTAATTATCCATATAATATCTAATATTTGAAGAATATTTATAAAGAATATTTATATAATTAAAATAGAAGAACATTCTACTAAAATCGAAAAAAAAATAATTTAATTTACTAAACTTATCGAACTTACTTTTCGTTGATGTATCATATCATCGAGCTCCAATTCAAATCCCGATGTCATTTTCTTGTTCTTAAATTGGTCTCTTTAATTTTTTTTAGGTTTAGGCTCTACTCCGGGTAATGATCTGTCCGATTTCGATTTGCACATATAGGACAAATGTTTCCAATACCACTTGTTTTTTTGTTAAGATTTCCCTTTTTTTATTTAATTCATATCTTTTCGTCCGTCAATTTTCATATTCAACATATTCATTACTTTAATTACTTTATTCGAGTGTTTAATATTTAGATTTTTTTATTTTGAATTTCAAATCGAAATAATTAAGAGTTTAAGGTAAATAAACTATCTAATCCCAATTGAGATTTTGGTTTTTATAAACGGAGCCTGGATACTTCATTTTATTGGTCCAACCGAGCCAACCATAAATTCTTCTAATTGATAATATTAACTTGAATCCCCCTAAAATCTAATTGCATTTCACGCTCCAAATTTTTGATGATTCAATCAATCTTTCTTGGGCGAAATGGAGGATATCTCAATCGGGAGAGATAACGGGGAAATCCCATATGACCAAATATATCTAACAAGTCGCACTATACGTCAACCCAAGATGCATCTTCCTCTCCAGGACTTCGAAAGGGAACTTTTGGAACACCAATAGGCATTATATGAAAGAAAAAATAATTAAGTACTCTATTTCACTTTGACGTGGAAACGTAATAATTAAGGGTATTGTTTTTATAATATCAACCCTTAATTCTATATTCTATTTTCTGCATAGATTAAAAAAAAAAGGTTTAGTTTAAGAAAAAATTGGTACGAATATAGCCTTCCAATAATGAACAGCTATGGACATATTTACTGATAGAAGACGGTGTCAACTCCCCATTGCGTATTGCTACTTATCGGGTATAGAATAGATTTGTTTCTCTTTGTTCCTACAAACATAATTGTTCCATTATTACTAACAGAATAGAACAAACATTAACCCTTGTTCCGAGATAATCCATTGAACAAAAGGGATCCATTGCGTAGTCATAGTCTTTTCCAATGCAATAAAGTTACATAGTGTCATTTTTCTTTGATATAAGGGGTATTTCCATGGGTTTGCCTTGGTATCGTGTTCATACCGTCGTATTGAATGATCCCGGCCGATTGATTTCTGTCCATATCATGCATACAGCTCTTGTTGCTGGTTGGGCTGGTTCGATGGCTCTATATGAATTAGCAGTTTTTGATCCCTCTGACCCCGTTCTTGATCCAATGTGGAGACAGGGTATGTTCGTTATCCCTTTTATGACCCGTTTAGGAATAACCAATTCATGGGGCGGTTGGAGTATTACCGGGGGAACTATAACGGATCCCGGCATTTGGAGTTACGAAGGTGTAGCCGGAGCACATATTGTGTTTTCTGGCTTGTGCTTTTTGGCAGCTATTTGGCATTGGGTGTATTGGGATCTAGAAATCTTTTGTGATGAACGTACAGGAAAACCCTCTTTGGATTTGCCTAAGATTTTTGGAATTCATTTATTTCTTTCCGGGGTGGCTTGTTTTGGTTTTGGTGCATTTCATGTAACAGGCTTGTACGGTCCCGGAATATGGGTGTCCGACCCTTATGGATTAACTGGAAAAGTACAACCTGTAAGTCCAGCATGGGGTGTGGAAGGTTTTGACCCTTTTGTTCCAGGAGGAATAGCCTCTCATCATATTGCTGCAGGGACATTAGGTATATTAGCGGGCCTATTCCATCTTAGTGTCCGTCCGCCTCAACGTCTATACAAAGGATTACGTATGGGCAATATTGAAACCGTTCTTTCTAGTAGTATCGCTGCAGTCTTTTTTGCAGCTTTTGTTGTTGCCGGAACTATGTGGTACGGTTCAGCAACTACCCCGATCGAATTATTCGGCCCCACTCGTTATCAATGGGATCAAGGATACTTTCAGCAAGAAATATACCGACGGGTAAGTGCTGGGCTGGCTGAAAATCAAAGTTTATCAGAAGCTTGGTCAAAAATTCCTGAGAAATTAGCTTTTTATGATTACATTGGTAATAATCCGGCGAAAGGGGGATTATTTCGAGCAGGCTCAATGGACAACGGCGATGGAATAGCTGTTGGATGGTTAGGACATCCTATTTTTAGAGATAAAGAAGGCCGTGAACTTTTTGTACGCCGTATGCCTACCTTTTTTGAGACCTTTCCGGTCGTTTTGATAGACGGGGACGGAATTGTTCGAGCTGACGTTCCTTTTAGAAGAGCGGAATCTAAGTATAGCGTTGAACAAGTAGGTGTAACTGTTGAGTTTTACGGTGGAGAACTCAATGGAGTCAGTTATAGTGATCCTGCTACTGTGAAAAAATATGCTAGACGTGCTCAATTGGGTGAAATTTTCGAATTAGATCGTGCTACTTTGAAATCGGATGGTGTTTTTCGCAGTAGTCCGAGGGGTTGGTTTACTTTTGGACATGCTTCTTTTGCCCTACTCTTCTTCTTCGGACACATCTGGCATGGGTCTAGAACCTTGTTCCGAGATGTTTTTGCCGGTATTGATCCTGATTTGGATGTTCAAGTAGAATTTGGCGCATTCCAAAAAATTGGAGATCCAACTACAAGAAGACAGGGAGTTTAATACAACATTGCTTTGTTATTTTTTGTCATTTGACATAAGATACTCGAGCAATTTTGATTTGAACGGCCGACCTTTTTTTACTATTTCCTTTTTATCATTATATTCTCGGGAAAATAATTTTAAGTAAACAGGTATGGAAGCTATAATTGTAAACCACAATCGAATCTATGGAAGCATTGGTTTATACATTTCTATTAGTCTCTACTCTAGGGATAATTTTTTTCGCTATCTTTTTTCGAGAACCTCCTAAAGTTCCAAGTCCAACTAAAAAGGTGAAATGA